AATCGATTTGATTCAAGTCATAATCTATATGGGATTCACAAAGTTATTAATAGAACCTCGAAGAATCGAAGAATTACAAAAGAATATACAAAAAGAACTAAATTATGTGAACCGAAAACTCAACATTTCTATTACAAGAATTGCAAATCCTTATGGACACCCTAATATTCTTGCGGAATTTATATCCGGACAATTAAAGAATAGAGTTTCATTTCGTAAAGCAATGAAAAAAGCTATTGAATTAACCGAACAGGCAGGTACAAAGGGAATTCAAGTACAAATAGCAGGGCGTATCGACGGAAAAGAAATTGCGCGTGTCGAATGGATCAGAGAGGGTAGGGTTCCTCTACAAACCATTCGAGCTAAAATTGATTACTGTTCCTATACAGTTCGAACTATTTATGGAGTATTAGGCATCAAAATTTGGATCTTTGCGGAAGAGGAATAATAGGACTTTACTTGGTTTATCTTTAGTTCTATTCTACCCACCCGGTAATAGAACAAACTGATTTGAGGATGGGGAATTAAATTAGCACATTAGCTCACTTTTTTCCTTTACCCTCTTAGTCTAATAGAACTTTTTTTAGGAAGTATTGCAACAAATGAGATATTTTATTTTACAACTGACATAAGACCTGATACCTAATTCTAATAAAACTGATTTGAGGATGGGGAATTAAATTAGCACATTAGCTCACTTTTTTCCTTTACCCTCTTAGTCTAATAGAACTTTTTTTAGGAAGTATTGCAACAAATGAGATATTTTATTTTACAACTGACATAAGACCTGATACCTAATTCTAATAAAAAAATTACAAACTCTTGCATCCTTTTTTTCTTAACTCAAAACAAAAATGAACAATTCTATAAGGTTGAATAAAAATTCGATTAATCATTTGATTTGATATAATTGCTATGCTTAGTGTGTGACTCGTTTATTTTTTTTTAGGGTTAGGATTCAAAAAAAAAAATAGACCAGCCCATAGTAGAATATGAACTAATAACTATAAAACTAATAAGCAACTCATCGTTTCGCATTATCTGGCTATAAAGAACCAGTCGAGATATGATATATTAGTCATATCGATGTAGCAACTGACATCCTTTTTGCATAACCAAACAACAAAAAAGAAAAACAAATCTGATTATGCGTTGTGAAGCAAGAAAAGTATGCGGATAAATGGAAGGAAAGGATGAGAGAAAGAGAGAAAAAGAATATCAATGATATATGATTCCAATATGTAAGGTCTATGATTCATCTCATAAAGGAGAATGTAATAAAGCATTAATAGTGATTGATCCATAATTAGACAAATCTGTTAAAATCAAGAGCCCCGAGCCAATAAAGACTGAGAGGATTGCCTCAAGAACAAATTTCGTTTAGGGGCTCCGTTGTAGAGTTCAGACCTAACCATTAATCGAGAAGCGATGGGAACGACGGAACCCATGAATACATAAGAGTCTATTGAAAACGAATCTTAATGATTCATTGGGTAGGATGGCGGAACGAACCAGAGAAACCAATTCATTTATTCTGAAAGGCTATGTCATCGACTAATCCTACAACTGAATATTGAAAGAGTAACTATCCGCCCGCGAAAATCTTTCTTTTCTATTGGATTTCGAAATTTTAGTCGATCCGATATGATAATAAAAGGCAAAAATAAAGATTCGTTATAACCTTATAACAAAATGACTTTATCTATACCATTAACTATATAACTATAAAAAAAATAAAAAAGAAATCTAAATAAAAATGATATATAAATCAAATACATGTTTAGTTATATATCAAAACAAGATATACAAAATTCTAATAGACTAGATAAAATTTCAAAGAATCTCATGATTCAGTATATTGTTTCAGTATATTATTCATTAAATACATAGATATGTTTTTTAATCGTTTCATTCGCGAGGAGCTGGATGAGAAGAAACTCTCATGTCCAGTTCTGTAGTAGAGATGGAATTGATAAACAACCATCAACTATAACCCCAAAAGAACAAGATTCCGTAAACACCATAGAGGGAGAATGAAAGGAATGTCTTATCGAGGTAATCGTATTTGCTTCGGTAGATATGCTCTTCAAGCGCTTGAACCCGCTTGGATCACATCTCGACAAATAGAAGCAGGTCGGCGAGCAATGACACGAAATGCCCGCCGCGGTGGAAAAATATGGGTACGTATATTTCCAGACAAACCAGTTACAGTAAGACCTACAGAAACACGTATGGGTTCGGGGAAAGGATCTCCCGAATATTGGGTAGCTGTCGTTAAACCTGGTAGAATACTTTATGAAATGAGCGGAGTAGCAGAAAATATAGCCAGAAAGGCTGTTTCAATAGCGGCATCAAAAATGCCTATACGAACTCAATTCGTTATTTCGGGATAGGAATGTAGAACCAAAAGAAAGGTTTTGGGGAATGAAAAAAAAAACAATTTCAGGTTTCCTTTTTTGTTTTGAACAAATAACATTTCTTTTTTTTTTTTTTACTTTACTTCGCCCTTTGCATTGATTGAAAAAACAGATAAAAAAATGATTCAACCTCAAAGCCATTTAAATGTAGCGGATAACAGCGGAGCCCGAGAATTGATGTGTATTCGAATTATAGGAGCTAGTAATCGACGATACGCTCATATTGGTGACGTTATTGTTGCTGTAATCAAGGAAGCAGTACCAAATACACCTCTAGAAAGATCAGAAGTGATCAGAGCTGTAATTGTACGTACTTGTAAAGAACTCAAACGTGACAACGGTATGATAATACGATATGATGACAATGCTGCCGTTGTTATTGATCAAGAAGGAAATCCAAAAGGAACTCGCATTTTTGGAGCGATCGCCCGGGAATTAAGACAGTTAAATTTCACTAAAATAGTTTCATTAGCACCTGAAGTATTATAAGATGAAATTGGAATATAGTTACTGTAATATAGTTGTAGTAGTTAAATGAAATCGATTAAATTAATTAGTAAATTTAGATTTATTAGGAGATTGGTTGTGTCTCACGTATATGCCTTTAATAATTCATAAATATTTAATAGTTCATAAATACAAAATAAAGAAAAAGAGCATGTTGATTATATAAAAATTCGAGTACAACAATAATATAAGTTTATCATGAATAAAGACACTATTGCCAACATAATAACCTCTATACGAAATGCTGACATGAATAAAAAAAGAACAGTTCGAATACCATCCACTAACATTAATGAAAACATTGTTAAAATCCTTTTAAGCGAAGGTTTTATTGAAAACATGAGGAAACATCAGGAAAGCAACAAAGATTTTTTGGTTTTAACCCTACGACATAGAAGGAATAGGAAAGGACCTTCTAAAGCTGTTTTAAATTTAAAACGGATCAGTCGACCCGGTCTACGAATCTATTCTAATTACCAAAGAATTCCTAGAATTTTAGGCGGAATCGGGATTGTAATTCTTTCTACTTCTCGGGGTATAATGACAGACAAAGAAGCTCGACTAGAGAGAATCGGTGGAGAAATTTTGTGTTATATATGGTAATCCTTCTAATATCACCCCTCCTATATTAGTTGATACCTCAAGAAATTTTACCCGGACTGAAAGAAAAAAAGGATTCATGAGGGTTTTCTTACTGACCCATTTCCCAATGGTATAATTCTGAATTCGTTTAGATAATGAAAAAAGGGAAACTGATTTGAGGATGGGGAATTAAATTAGCACATTAGCTCACTTTTTTCCTTTACCCTCTTAGTCTAATAGAACTTTTTTTAGGAAGTATTGCAACAAATGAGATATTTTATTTTACAACTGACATAAGACCTGATACCTAATTCTAATAATTCTAGGTTATGTTTTAGGAACGATTAAATGTACTTTTTTTATACGTATACGACCCGAAAATCGAGTAAAAATGGAGGCAAGTCATTATGATTCAATCGGAGAGCGTATAATTTATAGACTCCGAAACAAAGATTCAAATGATTAAGGGGTTTTTTCAACTTAAACATTCATTTCGAGGGTATACAACTCGAAGTTCAAAATTTCAAGAAACTTATTTTCTTCCAATAAAGAAATTCAGAATTAAGTTAAGGAATGACAAATATGAAAATAAGAGCCTCCGTGCGTAAAATTTGTGAAAAATGCCGGCTGATTCGTAGGCGAGGACGAATTATAGTAATTTGTTCCAACCCGAGACATAAACAAAGACAAGGATAATCTTTCTCAAATAAAAAAAGACTCTCTAAATTGAAAAGACTCGATGTACAAATAAATAAAAAAAAAAAAGATCTGTTTTGACATTAAATGGATATATCCATATATCTCTGACTTATATTTATGAGATGATAAAATATGGCAAAACCTACACCAAGAACTGGTTCACGTAAGAATCGACGTATTGGTTCACGTAAAAACGCGCGTAGAATACCAAAGGGAGTTATTCATGTTCAAGCAAGTTTCAACAATACTATTGTGACTATTACAGATGTCCGGGGTCGGGTAATTTCTTGGTCCTCCGCCGGTACTTGTGGATTCAAGGGTACTAGAAGAGGGACGCCATTTGCCGCTCAAACCGCAGCAGGAAATGCTATTCGGACAGTAGTGGATCAAGGTATGCAACGAGCGGAAGTCATGATAAAAGGTCCGGGTCTCGGAAGAGATGCGGCATTAAGAGCTATTCGTAGAAGTGGTATACTATTAAGTTTCATACGAGATGTAACCCCTATGCCACATAATGGCTGTAGACCCCCTAAAAAAAGACGTGTGTAAAAAGAAACATTGAAGATATTTCAAGAGAAATAAATAATTCAATGATTTGATCAAATAATATTACTATGGTTCACGAGAAAATAACAGTATCTACTCGGACACTGCAGTGGAAGTGTGTTGAATCAAGAGTAGACAGTAAGCTTCTTTATTATGGACGCTTTATTCTGGCTCCACTTAAGAAAGGTCAAGCTGATACAATAGGCATTGCAATGCGAAGAGCTTTGCTTGGCGAAATAGAAGGAACAT